GGATGCATTTTATTTGGCAGTTTTTTGGATGTTAAATACCATTGGATGGGTTACTTTTTATTGGCATTGGAAGCACATCACATTATGGCAGGGTAACGTTTCACAGTTTAATGAATCTTCCACTTATTTGATGGGATGGTTAAGAGATTATCTATGGTTAAACTCTTCACAACTTATCAACGGATATAACCCTTTTGGTATGAATAGTTTATCAGTTTGGGCGTGGATGTTCTTATTTGGACATCTTGTTTGGGCTACTGGATTTATGTTCTTAATTTCCTGGCGTGGATATTGGCAAGAATTGATTGAAACTTTAGCATGGGCTCATGAACGCACACCTTTGGCTAATTTAATTCGATGGAGAGATAAACCGGTAGCTCTTTCCATTGTGCAAGCAAGATTGGTTGGATTAGCCCATTTTTCTGTAGGTTATATATTCACTTACGCGGCTTTCTTGATTGCCTCTACATCGGGCAAATTTGGTTAATTCTTATGTGTTATATCCTCGATAATATCATTTCTTTCGATGCAGAAGGGGGTCCGCCTTCTTATATTTCTACTATTTCTACATCTAGGATCCGACTTTTATCATTGATACTAATAGGAAGAACCGAACCATTATGGCAAGAAAAGGTTTAATTCAGAGGGAAAAGAAGAGGCAAAAATTGGAACAAAAATATCATTTGATTCGTCGATCCCCCAAAAAAGAAATAGGTAAAGTTCCATTGTTGAGTGAGAAATGGGAAATTCACGGAAAGTTACAATCCCCACCGCGTAATAGTGCACCTACACGTCTTCATCGACGTTGTTTTTCAACCGGAAGACCGAGAGCTAACTATCGAGACTTTGGGTTATCCGGACACATACTTCGTGAAATGGTTCATGCATGTTTGTTGCCTGGAGCAACAAGGTCAAGTTGGTAAGCATTAAAATATCGTTTCATTTTTTATATTCATTTCTATGATCATAGAGGAGCCCCTTTACCATTCTGTATAAATAGGCTATTCTATTTGTACCAATATGGTAGAGGGGTGTACTCAATCCTTCTTTGTCCATTAGTTCCCAGTCCCTCTCTTCGTCGCGGGGTAGAGCAGCTTGGTAGCTCGCAAGGCTCATAACCTTGAGGTCACGGGTTCAAATCCCGTCTCCGCAACATTTTTTTTGACAAAAAATGGAGGTTTGACTCCGGTAACTAGTAATTAATTACTATTTTTTTCTTTTTATTTTGGGGTGGGCAGGAGGAAAAGAAGGGAATAGTATAGAAGTGAAGAGGATAGAACCACTCTACTATCACTGTCAACTATACTTAATTCTTTATCCTATTAAAAAAAAAAATGAACCCATTACCCCGGGCGGATAGCGGGAATCGAACCCGCATCTTCTCCTTGGCAAAGAGAAATTTTACCATTCAACTATATCCGCTTGTTCTTGATACACAATGGATGGGCCATATTTGTGCAGAGTTAGATCAGATACTCCTTTGTCTTTCAGAGTAATTGCAAAATGCTTATTTTCATTTAATAAAATTTATTTTCATTTAATAAAAAATGAATTTAGATTCTTTATAAATTATTAAAAATATTAATAGTAATTAGAATAATATCAAATTTGAATTGTATAAAATTAGATATTATTCTAATAGAAATACTATATATAGTTAACAATAACTATATAGTGAAATTAGAATATATAAATTTAAAATTATAATCATTCAATTTTAATAATAATAAAATTAGTTATTATCAAAAAAATATTATTATCAAAATAGTATTATAAATATTATAGAAAATTTCTACTATTTATAAATATAAATAATAATATATTATAAATATAAATAAATAGTATAATAAAATTATTTAATTAATATATATTTTTTAATTTCATTTTTAAATAGTTAAATATAAGAAGTTTGTTTGACCCCTCCCTTTCATTTTTTTTTTCTTTATTTGCATTTTGGGGACTTATATTTCATTTTAATGGGTCTCACAACCTGAAAATGAAAGAATTAGGAGGGGATCATTTCATTTTTGGATCTAAATAGAACAAATAGGTTCAAGAGATGAGAGAATTAAGGATACCCACCAAAAAGACTAATCCAATCCATAATGATGTACCGGAAAATACAACATTTTTGTTATTTGACCAACCATCAGGAGAAGCAAATACAACAGGTACACTAATCAGTAAGATTGCTGAAGTAGCAATTAATGCAAAAACAGCCAATTGGAAAGCAATAGTCATCTTTCTAATCCTCCAATCTATCAACAAAAGAAACTATATACCATTTGATCCCTTTATTGGTATCGGCCAAAATTTCTAATAAAACGTATCATAGAGGGATTTTACCACGAATCTATTAATGCTGTATGACTTATTAGCACCTTTTACCACCTTATTAAATTAAGGCATGAGATCAAGGGAAAGGTATTTTTTTTTTTACTTCATTAAAAGAGGCCCGCCAGATCATTATCTATATATATACAGATCGATAGCTAGACCC